ATATTCAATACAATGAAAGATTAAAGCACGGTGATTCTCTATAGGGATATGTACATAAGAGAGAGACCCGACTCGGTATCTGTGTACCAATTTCTGTTCTGGGGTTTACATATACATATATATTTTCTTATAATTGATAATTGAAAAGAATTTTTGAAAATAATTGATACTGATTAGTTGTAAATCAATTTGATTTTGTTATACCATTAAGGAAAGGAAACACATTGAGATTAAATACAAAATAGAAGAACCGTTCACTACTTCAAAATCAAATAATAAATAATAAGAATTAAATAATAAAAAAAAGTTAATGGTTCCAATTTGCCCCAAATTTTGCAGTCTGTGACTGGAAATCCATTTTTTCTTTTTTCAATTTGAAATAGCTTTTCAATAGAAAGAGAAGGGAAGTTTTTAAGCGGTGTGTGTTTTGAGATACAATCAATCGAAGAGAATAATCTAAACTAGATCCCATAAGAAACAAGAATTCATTTTTGGAAAGAGATTGAAAAGGGATAAGCACAATGAGATTCAAGATCAAAAAACAAATAAAAAAGAAAAAAGGGTTCAGTAATCCCCCCTCTGAAAAAACAAACAATTAGTAATAAAATGTGTATGAATAATATTTTCATCGATTTTGGATCGGATTTGGTGGCATGGCCAAGCGGTAAGGCAGGGGACTGCAAATCCTTTATCCCCAGTTCAAATCTGGGTGTCGCCTGATCAACAAAATACTTAGAATTTATTATTCTACTGATAGAATAGAACTTGACAAATTCTTGCCCTGCATAAGCAAAGGCAAAGGATGGGGCTTGTCGATACTTGATTTATAGAATACATAGTTCTATAAAAGACTGTAAGTTGTTTTCTCAAAATCTGGCTCTGTTTGGGTTCTGGGTAGCGGCCCAAACAGATATACCAATAGGGATGAGGTAAGGCTTACTTATTAATTCCAGAACTACGAAAGTAAGAGGTCAGAAATCTTGGTATCCAAAGGTTCCTAAAGGACATTCCATTTTTGCTCCTAGGATTGAAGAAAAGATTATACGAAAGACTGTCAAGACTTCCTAATTATCTTACACTACCTACACTAACGTAGGGTCTACTGACTCTGTCTGGAATTAGATTGGATAGGCTGATGGGAAATCAATTTAGGAGTTGTGGAAAGGACTGAAGATACTTTGTATCCATACTTATGAGAGACTCCGAGTACTCAAACATTCAATCAGGATGGTTGGTCGGCTCTTATCTTATAGAATAACAGAGTAAAAGTCAAAGTAAAAAAAATAAAAAAAAAAGATTTCTTTGGTCGTGTAAGGAGATTACAAAAAAAATGTATGTAATAATGGTAGTGATGTCTTCCCATTCTTTCACAGAAAGAAAGACAGTAAGGCTTAGATCAAATAGGAAATGTAGGTATCCAATAGATAGTTATCTATCTTGATGGTATATTTTTTTTTATTTTTGCTTATGAAAGAAAGGTAACAAAACAAACAATAGGTCTTACTATTCCCACATGTTCCATTAGGAGCATTCCTTTGCAATTTTCAAGGAAAAGGTGTGTGTATCGTATTTTTACTTAATACTTCCCAATTCTACCAGAAATCCTATAAAGAATCTGTTACGAGTGGATTCATTGAATTGGTTCATCAATAGCCTTAAGTCAGAATCCTATTTTGACTCTGCGCCATTGATTCCACTATGATTATTGATCAATAATGGAATAATTCCTTCATAGAAATAGGAGATATAATTCACATGGATATAGTAAGTCTCGCTTGGGCTGCTTTAATGGTAGTCTTTACATTTTCCCTTTCACTCGTAGTATGGGGAAGGAGTGGACTCTAGGTATATTAATAATTGATTGAGTAATCGATTGAGTAATCGATTGAGTAATCGAATTGTATCAATTGTTTAATTGATCGTTTTTCGAAGCTTTATTTTTAAAAAGCTTGTCTCTCTTTCAAAATTATACTGGAAAGACAATAATGAATAATAACCATTCGATCAAACAACGAATGATTACTATAGTTTAGTTGTATTTCAAAACTCAAATCTACGCATGATAGGAAATTTTTTCCAACCGAATTCCTCCTAAATATTCTGTTTGGATAAACCTGTTCTTACCAGAATTATGGATATTACAATGAGAAAAAACCAATCCCTAGTTTTTTCTTTATTTGTTTCTCTCTTTCTTTACTTTCACTGTTCTAAGAACAAATCGTTCTGCTATTAGATTACGACGATACTTACTTTCTACTGGAAGTGACTAGTGGTTGTCCAAAGAGGTTCTACACATAATAAAATTAGATCTTTCTTCCGCTGAGTGATCCACCACATATCATACATTTAACATTTTAGACTCCTAGAGATTTTTTTATGCTTTTTTGACTCATCTCATGTCATGTTTAAGCATGAAAAATGGTCCGAGTCCCCTTTACTAATCTACTTCCTTTCAAAATCTGAAGAAGTTACCATAGAACTTCGTAAATGATCTGTTAATGGCTCAATCAATGACTTCTTGGGATGGGAAATCAAAAAAATTCCTTGGTTTGTTTTGTTTTCTTTTGCTATAGTATATTCCTATACTATTCTTCCTCTATTGATTCTTTTGATGGATCCCGGAACCTATATATATAATTATAAGAAACCTAGGAATTAGAAGAATTGGCCTTCGATTATTTTGGGTTGATCGAAATCGAGTGGATGTAGCGAAAAAAAGAAATAGAATTAGACTGCTATTTCGATGTACTAGTAGATTAGATGTACATCTAATACATCATATACATACATATTGTAAATTGATCTATATAAACCCTCCATTTAGATAAAGTCTATATCTGTATACAATACAACTTTATATGATAATATCATTGTATACAATATTAGATAATATAAAATACTCTAAAGTGTGGTAGAAAGGACTATATATAGTCCTTTCTACCACATTTTATGATTCCAACCAGATCATTTCATTTAAGACTTGGAATTTTCTTTTAATCCCTTTCTTTCATTTCTTCAATCATTGAAAAAAGGATTGATAAGAACTAATAATTCAAATTAATCATTTTGACTGACTGTTTTTACGTAGATAATAAGTAAAAAAGCAGTAGGAACTAGAATGAACAGTGCAGTAGCAATAAATGCGAGAATATTGACTTCCATAATTTCATTATTTATTTTTTTTTCTTCGCAATAACTCGGGATGTAATCCCATAGAGATGAGAAATTTAACTCCTGTAAATTCATTGGGATGAATTGATCCTGATGATACTGAATAGGATCAATATTATGAATAACAATATCTGATCTATCAAATCGATTCATCGTCGAGAATTGAATAGTATAACATGGGAAGATCCTTTATCCATACTAATTACGAAATGGGATTTTTTATTGGATCGGGAATCCCATTGGATTTTTCATCCTCTTCCACTTTTTCTTTTCTATAACCTACTGTCTTCCTTATCTTATACAACTCTCCTTCCTGTGTATTATACTTACAATTATGAGGTATTATATGACCGGTATTCTATGGGTCACACACAGACCCAAACGAGGTGAGATGGAAAAAAAGGGATTAAATAAAAAAAATCAAATATTCCAACAAATTTACTGAAAAGGGTCCTTGCTCGGTCTTTTCTTTTATTTTATTAGTATCCTCTTTCTTGTATTTATTTGTACTGGAATGCATACATCAAAATGATGTCTGCAATTTGAATGAGAATGAGATAGATTGTTTACAATTAGTCATTGAGGATACACAAACAAAGTCAGAACTAGAAAAGGTGTGGTTTAACCTGAAAAGTACTCTGTCGAGGTAATTATGTTAAGTTCATTGTTCATCGTACAATAAACGAATACCATTTTTGTATGTACTCCCGGTAAAATAGGATCACTCTACTCCATTTCATTGATCAAGAACAATCGAAAAAGAAAGTAAGACGAGGATGTTATCTCTTAAAATACTGAATATAGTAATACCACCGATTGTACTAATGTACATATGATATGTCTCTCCTTTATCAATCGGGAGTAGTGGAAAGATTTGAAATTCCCGTATCCGTATTTATGTGATGATAAATGTGAAATAAAAAACAAAAGAAATAAGGATCCCCACTGGGGATTAGATCTTGCTTCCTGTACCCCTTTTCCGTGAAAAGAGAGAGATGAATTGATAAATTCACCGGATCCTATTTCGGGACTGACGGGGCTCGAACCCGCAGCTTCCGCCTTGACAGGGCGGTGCTCTGACCAATTGAACTACAATCCCAGCGAGGTGTATGGCATACATATTCTTAATGTTACATATTCTTAATGTAATCATAAGAACATTCTAGTCCTAGTCGTCGTATTGTAAGAAAGACAGGAATGATATACTGATATCATATCCACATATAATATGGGCTATAGTGAGAGTGACACGGATTACTAGTAACCAATAATTATTTTACGGCCAAAAGTGGATAATCAATCTTTCAATGAGTAAACTTTTTTGTTTGCTTTTCATGATACTTTACTTAATTAAGTAAAGTATCATGAATTAGATCCTTAGAAAGATCAGAAAGAGAAAAATAGGGATAGAGAAAAAAAATTGATCCTTTCTCTTTATTTCTACGGATTAGGCATTTCCGTTTATGGAAGACAAATTGGTTATATCATATTCATGGAGCGGTGAATTATTGGGCCGAGCTGGATTTGAACCAGCGTAGACATATTGCCAACGAATTTACAGTCCGTCCCCATTAACCGCTCGGGCATCGACCCAGGAAGAATTCATTCTAGGCTTATCGATAATCTATGATCAACTTCCTTTCATAGTACCCTACCCCCAGGGGAAGTCGAATCCCCGCTGCCTCCTTGAAAGAGAGATGTCCTGAACCACTAGACGATAGGGGCATATACGCCCAACCATCATCATACTATGATGATAGTATGAGCAGTTTTTTGGAATTGTCAATATAGTCTAATGGTATGACTAGATCCAAAAAATCTTTCCTACT